ACCGGGGGAGGCTCTATCAGACAACAATTAGCCAATCTAGATTTACGAATTATTATAGATTCTTCATTGGTAGAATGGAAAGAATTGGAGGAAGAGGAACCCACAGGGAATGAATGGGAAGATCGGAAAGTTGGAAGAAGAAAAGATTTTTTGCTTAGACGCATGGAATTGGCTAAGCATTTTATTCGAACAAATATAGAACCAAAATGGATGGTTTTGTGTCTATTACCAGTTCTTCCTCCTGAGTTGAGACCAATCTATCATATAGATGAGGATAAACTAGTGACCTCGGATATTAATGAAATCTATAGAAGAATTATCTATCGGAATAATACTCTTACAGATCTATTAACAACAAGTATAGCTACGCCAGAAGAATTAATAATATCTCAGGAAAAATTGCTACAAGAAGCCGTGGATGCACTTCTTGATAATGGAATTTGTGGACAACCAATGAGGGATGATCATAATAGAGTTTACAAGTCGCTTTCAGATGTAATTGAAGGCAAAGAAGGAAGAGTTCGCGAGACTCTGCTTGGTAAACGGGTCGATTATTCAGGACGGTCAGTCATTGTCGTCGGCCCTTCACTTTCATTACATCGATGTGGATTGCCTCGGGAAATAGCAATAGAACTTTTCCAGGCATTTGTAATTCGCGACCTAATTAGAAAACATCTTGCTTCGAACATCGGAGTTGCTAAGAGTCAAATTCGGAAAAAAAAACCGATTGTATGGGAAATACTTCAGGAAATTCTGGATGACCATCCTGTATTGTTGAATAGAGCGCCTACTCTGCATAGATTAGGCATACAGGCATTCCTCCCTATTTTAGTGGAGGGGCGTGCTATTTGTTTACATCCATTAGTTTGTAAGGGCTTCAATGCAGACTTTGACGGGGATCAAATGGCTGTTCATGTGCCTTTATCTTTGGAAGCTCAAGCAGAGGCACGTTTACTTATGTTTTCTCATATGAATCTTTTGTCTCCAACTATTGGAGATCCCATTTCTGCACCAACTCAAGATATGCTTAGTGGACTCTATGTCTTAACGAGTGGAAATCGTCGGGGTATTTGTGTAAATAGGTATAATCCATGTAATCGCAGAAACTATCAAAATGAAGATAATAAGTATACAAAAATAAAAGAACCCTTTTTTTGTAATGCCTATGATGCAATTGGAGCTTATCGGCAAAAACGAATCAATTTAGGTAGTCCTTTGTGGCTGCGGTGGCGACTAGATCAACGCGTTATTGCTGCAAGAGAAACTCCCATCGAAATTCACTATGAATCTTTGGGGACCTATTATGAGATTTATGGACACTATCTAATAGTAAGAAGTATAAAAAAAGAAATTCTTTATATATATATTCGAACCACTCTTGGTCATATTTCTCTTTATCGAGAAATAGAAGAAGCCATACAAGGGTTTTGGCAGGGCTGTTGTAATTCTATGCTACCAGCGGGAATTCGAGTCTCACCGGGTTAACTAGGACTAGAATTGCGGAATTTCTACGTGAATCAAGATCTATAAAAGGAAGTTTTCCAATCACTGACTCAAACCCATTGTCAAATTCTACTCAGCGCAATATGGAGGTACTGATGGCAGAACGACCCACTCAGGTCTTTCACAATAAAGTGATAGACGGAACTGCCATGAAACGACTTATTAGTCGATTTATTGATCACTATGGAATAGGATATACATCACATATCCTGGATCAAGTAAAGACTCTGGGTTTCCGACAAGCTACCGCCGCATCCATTTCATTAGGAATTGATGATCTTTTAACAATACCTTCTAAAAGATGGCTAGTTCAAGACGCTGAACAACAAAGTTTTATTTTGGAAAAACACCATCATTATGGGAATGTACACGCGGTAGAAAAATTACGTCAATCGATCGAGATCTGGTATGCCACAAGTGAATATTTGCGACAAGAAATGAATCCTAATTTTCGGATGACCGATCCTTTTAATCCAGTGCATATAATGTCTTTTTCGGGAGCCAGAGGAAATGCCTCTCAGGTACATCAATTAGTAGGTATGAGAGGATTAATGTCGGATCCCCAAGGACAAATGATTGATTTACCCATTCAAAGCAATTTACGTGAAGGACTCTCTTTAACAGAATATATTATTTCTTGCTACGGAGCCCGTAAAGGAGTTGTGGATACCGCTATTCGAACATCAGATGCAGGATATCTCACGCGCAGACTTGTTGAAGTAGTTCAACACATTGTTGTACGTCGAACAGATTGTGGCACCGTCCGAGGTATTTCTGTAAGTCCTCGAAATGGAATGACGGCGGACAGGATTTTTATCCAAACATTAATTGGGCGTGTATTAGCAGATCATATATATATAGGTTCGCGATGCATTGCTACTAGAAATCAAGATATTGGGGTTGGGCTTGTCAATAGATTCATAACTTTTAGAGCACAACCCATCTCTATTCGAACCCCCTTTACTTGTAGGAGTACATCTTGGATTTGTCAATTATGTTATGGCCGGAGTCCAGCTCATGATGACCTGGTCGAATTGGGAGAAGCTGTAGGTATTATTGCAGGTCAATCGATTGGAGAACCGGGCACTCAATTAACATTAAGAACTTTTCATACCGGCGGGGTATTCACAGGGGGTACTGCAGAACACGTGCGAGCCCCTTCTAATGGAAAAATAAAATTCAATGAGGATTTGGTTCATCCGACACGTACACGTCATGGACATCCTGCTTTTCTATGTTCTAGAGACTTGTATGTAACTATTGAGAGTGAAGATATTATACACAATGTGTGTATTCCGCCCAAAAGTTTTCTCTTAGTTCAAAACGATCAATATGTAGAATCAGAACAAATCATTGCTGAGATTCGCGCGAGAACATCCACTTTGAATTTGAAAGAGAAGGTTCGAAAACATATTTATTCTGACTCAGAAGGTGAAATGCACTGGAATACCGATGTGTACCATGCACCTGAATTCACATATGGTAATATTCATCTCTTACCAAAAACAAGTCATTTATGGATATTATTAGGGGAGCCCTGGAAATCCAGTCTAGGCCCCTGTTCGATCCACAAGGATCAAGATCAAATGAACGCTTATTCTCTTTCTGTTAAGCGAAGATATATTTCTAACCCCTCAGTAACTAATAATCAAGTGAGACACAAATTTTTTAGTTCGTATTTTTCTGGTAAAAATCAAAAAGGAGATAGGATTCCTGATTATTCAGAACTTAATCGAATGACATGTATTGGTCGTTGTAATCTTAGATATCCGGCCATTCTCGAGGGGAATTCTTATTTATTGGCAAAGAGGCGAAGAAATAGAGTCATCATCCCACTCGAATCAATTCAAGAAGGCGAGAACCAACTAATACCTTCTTCAGGTATCTCAATTGAAATCCCCAGAAATGGTATTCTCCGTAGAAATAGTATTCTTGCTTATTTCGATGATCCTCGCTATATCAGAAAGAGCTCGGGACTTACTAAATATGAGACCAGAGAACTTAATTCAATCGTCAACGAAGAGGATTTGATTGAGTATCGAGGAGTCAAGGTATTTTGGCCAAAATACCAAAAGGAAGTCAATCCTTTTTTTTTTATTCCCGTGGAAGTCCACATTTTGTCCGAATCTTCTTCCATAATGGTACGGCACAATAGTATTATTGGGGTAGATACACAAATCACTTTAAATAGAAGAAGTCGGGTAGGCGGATTGGTCCGAGTGAAGAAAAAAGCAGAAAAAATTAAACTGATAATATTTTCTGGAGATATCCATTTTCCTGGAAAGACAAATAAGGCATTCCGATTGATACCACCAGGAGGGGGAAAACAAAATTCCAAAGAATACAAAAAATTAAAAAATTGGCTATATATCCAACGAATGAAACTTTCCAGGTATGAAAAAAAATATTTTGTTTTGGTTCAACCCGTAGTCCCATATAAAAAAACGGATGGTATAAATTTAGGAAGACTTTTCCCGCCGGATCTCTTGCAGGAAAGTGATAATCTACAACTTCGAGTTGTCAATTATATCCTTTATTACGACCCAATTCTTGAAATTTGGGACACAAGTATTCAATTAGTTCGGACTTGTTTAGTGTTGAATTGGGACCAAGACAAAAAGATTGAAAAGGCCTGTGCTTCCTTTGTTGAAATAAGGACAAATGGTTTGATTAGAGATTTTCTAAGAATCGACTTAGCAAAGTCACCTATTTCATATACCGGAAAAAGGAACGATCTATCGGGTTCAGGATTGATCTCTGAGAATGGATCAGATCGCGCTAATGTCAATCCATTTTCTTCCATTTATTCCTATTCCAAGGCAAGGATTCAAGAATCCCTTAATCCAAATCAAGGAACTATTCATACGTTATTGAATCGAAATAAGGAATCTCAGTCTTTGATAATTTTGTCATCATCCAATTGTTCTCGAATAGGCCCATTCAACGATGTAAAATCTCCCAATATTATAAAAGAATTAATCAAAAAAGACCCCCTAATTCCAATTAGGAATTTGTTGGGCCCCTTAGGAACAGGCTTTCCAATTTCTAATTTGGATTTATTTTCCCATTTAATAACCCATAATCAGATCTTGGTAACTAACTATTTCCAACTTGATAATTTAAAACAGATTTTTCAAATACTTAAATATTATTTACTGGATGAAAATGGTAAAATTTATAATCCCTATTCCTGCAGTAACATCATTTTGAATCCATTAAATTTGAATTGGTATTTTCTCCATTACAATTATTGTGAAGAGACATCTACAATCGTTAGTCTTGGGCAGTTTCTTTGTGAAAATGTATGTATAGCCAAAAAAGGACCACATTTAAAATCGGGTCAAGTTCTAATTCTTCAAGTTGATTCTGTGGTAATACGATCGGCTAAGCCTTATTTGGCTACTCCAGGAGCAACTGTTCATGGACATTATGGGGAAATCATTTACGAAGGAGATACATTAGTTACATTTATATATGAAAAATCAAGATCTGGTGAT